ATATATTTAGATATCTATTTTTATATATTTAGATATCTATTCTATGTATTTAGAATATTTATAGATTTATTTAGAATTTATACATATAGAATAGATATATAGCTATATAATAAAAGAATAACTTTTTCTTTATTCTTTAATGAAAGTAATACCTCTTGTGTAATATAACATAGTAATTATTGTTTTTCCATTGGGAGAGATGGCTGAGTGGACTAAAGCGTCGGATTGCTAATCCGTTGTACGAATTATTCGTACCGAGGGTTCGAATCCCTCTCTTTCCAGTTCCGTTGATTATTTGGTATTTTTTTACCTTTCAAATTTTTGAATTTAATAGTTAAAGATGTAGAATAGATAAAAATGCTAAAAATATTTAAAAGCAAGTCAAAACTCTTATTTTTTATTCTTCGCGGCCAGGATTACGCCCCGGGTCATTAGATAAAAATCCAAAGATGAAGAGAGAGACAAAGAATATCACTACTGTGTAAACAAAGAGTTTGAGAGTAAGCATTACACAATCTCCAATTTTGGTTTGGAAAAAAAGAAAATAGATTCTCTATTTTTATACCCTATATATCACAATAATTTGGATCACAATAATTTGGATATCAAGAAATGAAATAGTTTTTAGAAATAGAAAATATTTTTTATAAATTCATTTGTAATAAGAGTTGAGTCTTTCATTGCCAAGAATTTGCCTTCACACCTACAATTAGATATTGTGGAGGACTCTTATAATTTATAATATAGGGCTCCCTTTCAAGTTCAAGGGAATGGAAAAGAAAAATGTTTAGAATGAGTAATATCGAATAGGGTAAGCCCTATTTGATTTTTCGCGTCTATATAATAACTTGAATGCTTGAATTGGGGGAGGGCTTATACTATAAGACTTATCTGATCTTATAAATTGTTAGAATTTTTTTTTTCTTGAATAAATTATTTTAGGACAGTATTAAAAACCTCATCGAAAACTTACAGCAGCTTGCCAAACAAAGGCTAATAGAAAAAAGAGCACAGGGATGACTGGCATTACATCTACAATTGGATTCAAAAAAGCGTAGGCTTCGGGCAATTTTGTGAAGAAAAAACTGCTTGAATAAATAGCCGAATCAAAACAGATACAAAACAAACTAAAAATATTAAGCATAATCAAATTTTATTCTTGAAGATATTTATTCTTGAAGATAATTCTATTTTGATTGAGTTATTAAAATATTGAGTTATTAAAATATTATTAATGATGATATCAAAATTTATTTATATAAAATAAAAATAAAGTAAGATAGACAAAAACCCTTATTGATGAACCTCACTCAATCAAAAATCCTTCAATTCTCAAATCAAAAAAGAATAGAAGGAATCATATTTTCATACAATATCTTAATTGAATTATATATTATGATCAATAAATTTAGTTTAATTCTATATCTACATATATTAAAATCTGAGCAATAAACTAATCTATTCCATAAGATATTTATTGGAACGGGAATTGACGAAGAACTAATACCTATATTAGTTTTTATTAGTGTTGAGTTGAATAGAAATGGGGCGTGGCCAAGTGGTAAGGCAACGGGTTTTGGTCCCGCTATTCGGAGGTTCGAATCCTTCCGTCCCAGCGTATACCTATTCTATACATAAAAAAAAATTACCGGCTTTGGCAACCTTTTTATTATTAAGAGAATAATAAATGCAATTCTTCTTTCGTTTCATATTTTTAATAACTTTTCTTGGACTAATTTATTTTTCAAAAAGTGGATTGTGCTCAAATAATATGGAAATGGAATTGAATCTATCTTTTTTTTTTCAGGGACGGGGGAAACAGATATCAAAATTCAAATTCAAAACAAAAAAAGTTGAACGGTTTTTTGATCACATTCTTATTTTATTCCCCTTATCTCTTCCTATTTACGTTAGTTACTGAGAAAAAAGTTTTACGTCTCACGCCTTACAATGATACACATTTTGAATGCAATTTTTATCCACTTATATATATACCAACGAATCCTTTATCGAATCGTTACAAGTGATGTTTGAGTACGAAGAGAAGGAAGAGCTGTTCGGAAAGTGGGTTTTTATGATCCACTAAAAAAGAAAACTTATTTAAACGTTCCTCCGATTCGATATTTCCTTTAATTTTAAAAGGCACTCAAACGACAGGAACTGTTCATGATATTTTAAATTAAAGAAGGCAGGGGTTTTTACGGATCTTTGTCTTAATTAAAGACACTGAATTTAATGAAATACAAAAAAAGGGGGGGTGTGGGTCGTTTGTATATATATATAGCTTAGCTTTGTATAAACTTTTCTATACTATCCCTTCCTTCACTCTTGTTCTATTTATATCTATCTTATTTTTGAAAGTTCTTATTTCATTTTATTTATCCTTTTACCTACAGTGGTTTTGTTTGTATTTATGTGGATATTAGTGCCAATCCAATACAAGCCCTTAGTTTATCTGTTCTTAGTTTTTTTATTCTAATTAGAAAGAATTATTCTATTC